TACTGATCTGGATGTAACTCAAAAATACAGGCATTTGTGGGTTCAATGCGAAAATTGTTATGGATTAAATTATAAGAAATTTTTTAAATCAAAAATGAATCTTTGTGAACAATGTGGATATCATTTGAAAATGAGTAGTTCAGATAGAATCGAACTTTCGATCGATCCGGGTACTTGGGAGCCTATGGATGAAGACATGGTCTCTCTGGATCCCATTGAATTTCATTCGGAGGAGGAGCCTTATAAAAATCGTATCGATTCTTATCAAAGAAAGACAGGATTAACCGAGGCTGTTCAAACAGGCATAGGGCAACTAGACGGTATTAACGTAGCAATTGCGGTTATGGATTTTCAGTTTATGGGGGGTAGTATGGGATCCGTAGTCGGGGAGAAAATTACCCGTTTGATTGAATACGCTACTAAAGAATTTCTACCTCTTATTATAGTGTGTGCTTCCGGAGGGGCACGCATGCAAGAAGGAAGTTTGAGCTTGATGCAAATGGCTAAAATATCTTCTGCTTTATATGATTATCAATCAAATAAAAAGTTATTCTATGTACCAATCCTTACATCTCCTACTACCGGTGGGGTGACAGCTAGTTTTGGTATGTTGGGGGATATCATTATTGCTGAACCCAATGCCTACATTGCCTTTGCGGGTAAAAGAGTAATTGAACAAACATTGAATAAAACAGTACCCGACGGTTCACAAGCGGCTGAGTATTTATTCCAGAAGGGCTTATTCGATCTAATCGTACCACGTAATCCTTTAAAAAGCGTTCTGAGTGAGTTATTTCAACTCCACACTTTCTTTCCTTTGAATCAAAATTAAAACATTAAGTTCAATTATTTTGAGCAAACAAGTAATTAGTTTATCGGAATCCAAGTCAAAATTAGACGAATGGGGTTTTCTTTGTTGACATAAGATCTAATTGTATAAAGAATCAAAAGTCACAGAAAATCGAAAATCCGCCCCCTTTTCTATATTCCTTATTATTGATCAAGAAGCCTCTATTAACAATATAAAAGATGAAATTCTTATTTTCGTAAAATTAGGCAAAAAAAAAAAATATCTTCTTCTCGTCATATATAATTAAAATCTAGAAAATATAGAATTTTTTATCTTTCTATATCTTACGATAATCCTATTTTGAATAAGAATCCCTGCTGGATGGGATTCTAACAAACCCTTCAATATAAATAGAATATAAATAAGTAGAATCTAATTCATTTTTAAGAAACTTTTTGCTTAATTTGCTTAATAAATGAAATTCGAAGACAAGAGCAAAAAATGAAGAAAATAAGATCTCATCCATATCCTTTCACTCCATGTAGAAAGATAAAAAACTACATTATATACTCACTTAGATAGATACTTATATCTATAGATATTAAGTAATAATAATTCCAATTTAGAATTATCAAATTATAATAAGTAAGATATCCTTATATATAATAAGATATATAATAAGATATCTTTATATTATAAATAATAAATATAAATAATAATAACAGGTACAAATAGTAAATCGAGGTACCCATTCTATGACAACTCTTAACTTTCCCTCTGTTTTGGTCCCTTTAGTAGGCCTAGTATTTCCGGCAATCGCAATGGCTTCTTTATTTCTTCATGTTCAAAAAAACAAGATTGTTTAGAGCCGATGGCACAAAATCTCATCTATTTTTTTTTTCAAATTGACGTTTGTATCATAACACCGATCTCCATTTAGCAAAATATGGTATAAGTGGCTTCCGCCGAAAAATTCTTATGTCTCCAGAAAATGCTATGTTCTAGCTATTTTCAAATAGACCCGAATCGGCGGATGGCTGAACGTTGGTCTATATATATGTATGTGGCTATCTTTAGTGAGATCATACGAAGGGTATGTTATTAGTTTAGATCTAACCAATTTAATGAATTACTCCTAAAGGTTCACATCAAACTAGTGCTAGTTGATGCGAGTTACTTCGGAAACAAACGGACTAAAGTCAAATTCATTTGGGGTATTCTCTCAATTCCAAAAAAAGCAACGGGATCAAGTATGAGTTGTCGATCAGAACATATATGGATAGAACCTATAAAGGGGGCTCGAAAAACAAGTAATTTCTGCTGGGCTATTATCCTTTTTTTAGGTTCATTAGGATTCTTGTTGGTTGGAACCTCGAGTTATCTTGGTAGAAATTTGATATCTTTATTTCCGTCTCAGCAAATAGTTTTTTTTCCACAAGGAATTGTGATGTCTTTCTATGGGATCGCGGGTCTTTTTATTAGCTCGTATTTGTGGTGCACAATTTCGTGGAATGTAGGTAGTGGTTATGATCGATTTGATATAAAAGACGGAATAGTGTGTATCTTTCGTTGGGGATTTCCTGGAAAAAATCGTCGGGTCTTCCTCCGATTTCTTATAAAAGATATTCAATCCGTCAGAATAGAAGTTAAAGAGGGTATTTATGCTCGGCGTGTCCTTTATATGGATATCCGAGGCCAGGGAGCCATTCCATTGACTCGTACTGATGAGAATTTTACTCCACGGGAAATGGAACAAAAAGCTGCTGAATTGGCCTATTTCTTGCGTGTACCAATTGAAGTATTTTAAGAAATGAGCCGATAAATGAATGCTTTCTCAGCAGGAGGGCAAAAACGCAAGAATCCTCTTTTTCTAGAACATAACTTAATTGAGGTTTCTTCAGAACATTCATTCGAGTCAAAGCAGACATATATGGAACAAGTATAAAAAAACTCTTTTCTTTTGGGGATCTTTTATATGTATCGAAATATACACAACTCAATTCAATAAAAAAATAATAAACAAATCGAAATATCTCATAATCAACCATTTCGAAATAAGGAAATCCCCCCCCTTTTTAATTGTTGGAATTGATACTTTAGATTCAGATAGATCATATCTTGTCATTTTTTCGACGCTTCTTTTTGTGCTCCTTAATGACCAAAAAATTGGATCTCTTATAATGATAACTAGCCCATTTCTGTCGTTTTTTGCCACTCATTTTTCACAATATTCTTCAGAAAATTCCCTCAATTATTCTATCCCTGACTACTCATAGTAAGTTAAATTTTTTCGAAATATTAGATATTTTTATATAATGATAGAAAAGGAGTTCTTTCGTCTCAAAATCTGAATAATATTTTCATTATTTAAAGTGGTTTTCGGGGCATTCATCGAAAGGAGATATGTGCTTCGAATTTGACTATAGGGAAACAAGATTTTTTGATTATTTATTCATTCGAATTTTTCGTCTATTTCTGTATTTTTTTCTAGATTCAAGGCCTAACCACGAAATCACAAATAAAAAATAGTGAATAGATTCATAGGTTCGATAACTTGTAATAGAATTGATGCGTGAGAGAAATATTAGATTACATAGAGTTGACGAATGAGATGGGTTCATTAACAATTCACAGATGAAAAAATGGCAAAAAAGAAAGCATTCACTCCTCTTTTATATCTTGCATCTATAGTCTTTTTGCCCTGGTGGATTTCTCTCTTATTTCAAAAAAGTCTGGAATCGTGGGTTACTAATTGGTGGAATACTAGGCAATCCGAAACTTTTTTGAATGATATTGAAGAAAAGAGTATTCTAGAAAAATTCATAGAATTAGAGGAACTCCTCTTCTTAGAGGAAATGATCAAGGAATACTCGGAGACACATCTACAAAACCTTCGTATAGGAATTCACAAAGAAACAATCCAATTAATCAAGATACACAACGAGGGTCGTATTCATACGATTTTGCACTTCTCGACAAATATAATCTGTTTTATTATTCTAAGTGGTTATTCTATTTTGGGTAATAAAGAACTTGTTATTCTTAACTCTTGGGCTCAGGAATTCCTATATAACTTAAGTGACACAATAAAAGCTTTTTCTCTTCTTTTATTAACTGATTTATGTATCGGATTTCATTCGCCCCATGGTTGGGAATTGATGATTGGCTTTGTCTACAAGGATTTTGGATTTGTTCATAATGATCAAATTTTATCTGGCCTTGTTTCCACTTTTCCAGTCATTCTAGATACAATTTTAAAATATTGGATTTTCCGTTATTTAAATCGCGTATCTCCGTCACTTGTAGTGATTTATCATTCAATGAATGACTGAAAAATGATCTACCTAATCCAATTATAATGTTTCTTACTTTGCAGTTGTACATAAGCAAAACATTGAAAATCGCTTTCTATTTCTACCCATCCCGGAGATTCATCCTATATTCCTATATATTAATCGAGTCAAATTATTCCAGTAAATAACAGAATCGTGGATAGGAAACTCCATTAGTGACCTACCCCAATTTATTGTAGAAATTTTCGGGATCAATGATTGGACCATGCAAACTAGAAATACTTTTTCTTGGATAAAGGAACAGATTACTCGATCTATTTCCGTATCGCTCATGATATATATAATAACTCGTACATCCATTTCAAATGCATATCCCATTTTTGCACAGCAGGGTTATGAAAATCCACGAGAAGCGACTGGGCGTATTGTATGCGCCAATTGCCATTTAGCTAATAAATCAGTGGATATTGAGGTTCCGCAAGCGGTACTTCCCGATACTGTATTTGAAGCAGTTGTTCGAATTCCTTATGATACGCAACTGAAACAAGTTCTTGCTAATGGTAAAAAAGGGGGTTTGAATGTGGGGGCTGTTCTTATTTTACCAGAGGGTTTTGAATTAGCCCCTCCCGATCGTATTTCCCCCGAGATAAAAGAAAAGATGGGTAATCTGTCTTTTCAGAGCTATCGCCCCAATCAAAAAAATATTCTTGTCATAGGCCCTGTTCCTGGTCAGAAATATAGTGAAATCACCTTTCCTATTCTTTCCCCGGACCCCGCTACTAAGAAAGACATTCACTTCTTAAAATATCCTATATACGTAGGTGGAAACAGGGGAAGGGGCCAGATTTATCCTGACGGGAGCAAAAGTAACAATACAGTTTATAATGCTACAGCATCAGGTATAGTAAGCAAAATCC